ATATGTACATCTGTTTGCTTTTCTATATGGTACAAAATAGATAGGAAAAATGGACCATCAACCTATTTTGAATTGTGGATATATTCTTAATATACTAAAACGGCTTCCATTATTGGTATTAAACCAATATCTATTCATACAAGCTAAGTCTTCTAATCGATAATTAGGCCAAAGAAATAACTTTAATTTAATTAATTCGTTTTTATCTCTATCAAGATGTTTTTTTTGATCCAAAAAAGGATTCCTTCTTTTTATGTTCTTCTTGTTACAAAATACTGGATTTTTATCCACACTATTTAGATTCTTTGAGTTGAAAGAAAGTAGAATTCTCAATTCTCTACGACGTCTAGACGATAAAATATTTTCAGGAACGACAAAATCATAATGTTTTTTGTCTCGCTTTCGAAGTATTATTTGATATCTTGGGATAGATTCATCCAATTTTTTTTTATTGATATATCTTTGTTCTCGATATCTTTGAGGAGTTTGGTATTTACTCTTATGAACCAACGATATACCTACGGTTTGATATATAATAAAGTATCCGTCGTTTTTTACTGACAAACGGGTGGGATCTAGAAAAAATATCCCCTTTTTATTCAATTCTATAGGAGTCAATTTTTGTCGAATCACCATTATATCCAGATTTAATTCTTTCCTTTGAATAGACGATATAGTAGTATCTCTTGGATTTCTCAGTCCAAGCAAGTAACAATATATCTTGATATTATTGATCATTCTTTCAGTTAACTTCGGAATTAAACCATCGTCTATTATCCATTGAAAAAGCAAATAGTGTTTCCGTAAGAAAATTATTTCTCGTCTCATCTTATTCCGGATCTTATATTTTTTTTTCATTTTATCTTGGTTTTGTGCATATGATCTAAGGCCTCTTCGGCCTGCGGTTTTTTTTTCTTCTTGATTTCGATTCATTAATTCATAATATATTTTTTCATTCGATGGTCTAAAAAAGTGGAATTTTTTATTCTCATTGATGTTTTTCTTTTTATTTAAATTTAAAAGAAGTAATTTGCTTGGTATAATCCATGGTTTTGTTTTGTATACATTGTAAAGTGGCACAAATTCTGGGAAGAACGTAAGTTTCAGATTTGTCGATATTGGGTTTAGGATTTCTTCATTCATTTCCATCCAATCAAAAAAAATTTTCTTGTCATTGATTGGATTTCTTTCTAAATCTTGATGAATCGTCAGAGATAAAATAGCGTTTTTATCCATTTTATAAATTTTATGGTAATTCGTATTTCCAAGCTTAGTATTTATATTACTGTTATAATCCATTTTGGTCCAGGCCTCAATATCTATTTTTTGTCTTATAAAAAAATTTAAAATTGTCCAATCAAAATATTTTCTGTCCGGATTTTTTTTCATATACATAATATCACCCGTTTCTAGATAATGATTGATAGGAATTTCCTCCAGGTTTTCAGATAAATTTTGTTTTTTCTTGTTGTAATTAAAAGCAATTTTTTGGTTGTTTTTTAATTCGGATGGTGATCCAAAAAAAATATATGAGGATTTCTTAATTTCAGAATTAATAGATTTATATGAAAAAAGATCATATATATAGTATTTTAGAAAATTATCTTTTTGGTTTGGTAATGGATATACTTTAAAATCCTTTTGTTTTTTGTGATAAAGTAATCGGTCTTTTTCATACGAATTGCATTTTGTTAAATCTTTATTTGGGGTCATACCACCTTCATTTATTGTAGTTCGCCATTTTTTTGGTATTAATCCAGACCACCTAATCTGAGATAAATTGTATTGATAATGACCTCTTAACCAGCTTTTCCATTGATTCGTTTCATAACTTGAAAGTTTAGTATGTCTTAATTCGGAATGAAATATTCCTTGTGTTAAAAAATAATTTTTCATTGCAGTCTTAAGAAAAAAAGGAGTTCCATTATACTCAAAAATATCTCTTAACTTATAAAAATGAATAATTGGGGTTTGTGATAATTTGTAAAATACATATGCTTGTGATAAAGAGGATAAGTCAAAAAAAAGACGTGAATTCCTCTTACTATTTTGGATATTGTAAAGTGCACTTTTTATAGTCGAAATAAAATTAATTTCTTTTTTTTTTTTAATTTCTTGGTTTGTTTTATTATTGTAGTTTGTTTTATTTGTTTTATTATTGTAAATGTAAATGTATTTATCAAAACAAAAATTTATTGATTCAAGAAGGAGTTGTGTAGAAATTCTGGCAATATGAATAATACATACAAAGATATCGATGTATATTCTTTTAATGAAAATTGTTATAAACAAATAGAATTTATAGATTAATCGAGTGCTTCTTCTTTTTATTTTTAAGATTTTTAAAAGAATATTTGGTGATTTTTTTTTTCTATTAAAACTTGTTTTGTTAGGACTACCTCTTTTCTTGGCGTTACTGTTTTTTTCTTTCATAAGACCCTTTGTTTTCGTTCTTATCGTGCTTGTTCTATCAGTCAGATTTTTAATTTTTTTATCTCTC